TATGCGGTATGCGGGTGTCAGGTCTAGGTCTAGATGGAGGTTCTCGTTCCAGTTCTATTTCTAGTTGAAAACAACAAATTAAAATTTAATCACCAAGTGGATATCTCGAGAACTAAAGGTGCCAAGCCTCGGATTCGACTTGAAATGAGGATAAGGCTTCCAGCTAGATATGTATGATTCACCCGGTACCTGGTATTGGTAGTAGCATCAGTCTCTTTCCCCCCCCTCTGTATGAGTTGAGAGGCTGAGGGGAAGTCTACTAACTATAGGGCTACTCCACCTGACTCACGGTCGCTCCACGGGAAACCACCACTAGGAGACGAAGCAAGCCGAGGGAGGGTTTCGAGGCAGATATCGCCATGACACGGTAGTAGGGAAACCGGTCCTTGTAAGCAGCACTAGAGAGGGGATAGAGACTCGAGACTTCAAACTAATGTCCTTCTTCCTCTGAGCCAGGTTCCTTGTAGAGTCTATCTACTAGAGACATTAACGGTGCTCACCCGGGGTTGGGAAAATTCAATACTCGAATGGAACGCCCTCCATCGTACAGTTCGGCGGACACGGAAGAGCTAGTTCATAGGGCTCGTGCAGTCATGGGACCGACGGTGAAAAGCTCGGGATGATGATGGGGCTAGCAACCGGTCCTCAAAGAAGCTAGATCTCTTGGGCGCTTTGTTTCCCTTGTAGCCAAGTCATACTCATTCCGTACGACGAAGGATTGGGCGGGCCTTCGAGGTCGGAACTCATCACATTACTGGGTAGATCAGTTGGGGGATAAGGGTTTTAGTTCAATAAAGGTGCTTCTCATTATATCGAATAATAAGTTAGGCCTGTAGTGCTCCGGGATTCTAACCCGTTCCCTGGTAGTAGAGAGAGAGATCCGCATAAGCCGTGCTGGGGAATACCAGCTAAGTAACTCGAAACTGGTAACTATAGCCCGCTCGCCTTTCGCTACTCTAAGTAAGCATGTCCCTTCTTTGGCAAAGGCTACTCGCTCGCGGTAGACTTTGCTAGCTTTATTGCTGGCTCTAAGCCTACCTCCTTGACTACATCCTGATAACCGCCTGCCTGTCTTGACAGAAGAAGCAGTGCAGTAAGCGTCTCCGGACATAGAAAGTAGGCAATCACTTTAACTTCGTTAGCGGTGTAGGTTTCAGTCGTAGTTTCTGGTATCGACACAGACAGTGGGAAATCTCTATACGATTGAAGTCAGTGTGCAAGACAAAGTCTAGTTTTTACTTTGAGTTCCTCTTATAATAAAATAACATATAAGAAGCATTCCACAGTCGTAGGTACTCAATTCAATTGGATTGAACTGCTTGAGCAGGAGCTTTGGACTCGACGAGGTATTGGGTGCTTGCCCTATTGAGAGTCTCTTCCATTCTCTCTTCACCAGACAGATAGACAAATAGGCAATCCGATAGAGAGATTATGGCTTCCTCACTATCAGCAAGCTCCCACAGGCGATGAACTACTTCCGACTTCTTCGGTTTGTAGCCATACCGTATAGAGTGCAAAATACCTTTGTTTGGGAGTAGCTAGATTAAAGCAAGATAGCTGCGGATTCTGTTCATAGAGAGCCCCATTCCTCACTCACAAGCTCTTTCTCAGCCCCAGGTTGAACCTAACGAGTGCATTCAGTTTAATGTCCAAAATCAGTTGAAATTGAAAGGACGTACAATCGGCGAGAAATGAAGTTCCTTTACTTAGGGCTTAAAGCCCTTCTTGCCCTAAGTCTAATCCCTAATCATGCGCAACACATGGACTTTAAGTCCTGCTTTCAGGATTTGATGCTCTTTTGAGACAGCTTTCAATAGAACATAGAGCTCTGCCCTTCTGGCTGTCCTAACGAGTTCACTGCCTTAATCCCTTAAACGGAACAGTTAATCGTAGAGCAGGAGGAATTCTTTCTTTCTGTCCGCTAGTCAGGAATGGAATCGGACGCTACGAATACGAATTATTGGGGGAATTTTCGATATTAGACAAATAGGGAGGGCACTAGAACGCTATTCTTCCTCCTTCCCCGCTTAGGCCTTAGGGGCTTAGCTTAGGACATTAGCAGTAAGACTTCCGCAAGGTAGCAAAAGAAGGAGCAGCAGTGGAAATCACAGTAGTTGTAGCAAAATAATAGGCACGCTAGGCCCCCTCTCTAAGATAAAATAGGGTAGGCAGGCTACTTGAATGGACATCTGAGATGGCATCAAGCCGAGCACAAAACAGATCTGGGCTGCTAGTAAGGAGGGCTGTGAAGCCTTCTAGCATAAGTGATGCCTTCCCAAGGTACTGGAATTGGGGAAACTCGACCGTGGAGATAAGAAAACCTGTCCTTAACGGGATGGTGCCCGAACCAAGAGTCCAGATTGCTTTGATAAAGATTTACCATTTCTGTGTACTTCAATCCCTCTCTCTATCGGATGAGAATCGCAAATGTTGGTTCTCATTGTGAGAGAGCCAGGCAAATGGGATTTCTGGGGATGAGTCTATCTCCTATAGGCTTATTTTTTTTATCCCTATAGAGGGAAAGATGTTGGGGGGGTGGGGAATTAAAAATTACGACAGCTCGTTAGAGAACTTGACACTATCTATGAGAATCTTTCTATTTGGTTTATTCCTATAGAGTACAAAAATAAAAAGGAAGCAATAAGCACTCAGAGTTAGTATTAGCTTGCCATGCCAAGCAGGTAAAGTAAGAGAATAGCTTAGAAGGAGTCAAGAAGATAGGAGGGAGGATAGCTATGATCCTGCCAAGGTTTTCAAAAATAACGAAAATTTTATAAAGCTGGAAGCTAGGAATCCTAGTAGTTCTAGGTCTCCGTTTTCTTCAGGTAAAGTAAGAGAATATAGCTGTTACTGATAAGGTAGAAAAGCAAGGTTAGTTGTCGGTTTGGTAGTACATCGGAAGGTAGCAGAACGAAGTATAGCGAATGCAAGAGTAAAAAAAAGTGTTTTAGATACTGAAGCAGGTCGAGAGCCAGACAGGCTAACGAGCGAGTGTAGTTGCTTCAAAGCGGGATATGAAAAGGAACCGCAGCTAGGATAGTAAGGACTGTCCTCACTGAACCTGAAAAGAGATTTAATCCATTCGTCCGGGGAAGTTAAAAAATCTTTCAAGGCTAGGGTTTTGGTTGCCCAAGACGTGATGAAGGGGTATCGGGAAGGAATTTAGCGAACAAGCTATAGCACTTGAGAATGAAGGGGGGAAAAAGCCACAACTGGATGATAGCAAGCCTGGGCTTACGTCGGGAAAAAGAGCGCTGCCTATTCATGTTCAGGTACGAAGTGTGAGTTCTGAAAAAACGAATAAACGAACTCGACCAGAATAGTAATGGACTCAGGTTCGAGTTCTTATAGTAGAATGAAGATCGAGTGAAGGCCTTTGAAAAATGCAAAAGCTTCAGGAGCCAGGAGAAAGGAAAGAATAGTGACTTCCTGGGAGGAGGCGTAGGTGATAGGAAGCTAATCAAGGACAGGCTAAGGATTCGAACAGTCCGTGGGACCTTCAAGGAAGAAGTGAGATAAGCTAGGATGCGTGTGATAGAGTAACCCCTAGCGAGTATAAGTGGATCAGCGCTTCTTTCTTACCTAAGCAGTGCCCTTAATTCAGGGTTTCAAGGATCGGTATCGAGATAGCAGCTCGAGGAATCCCTGACTTGCTTGCCTTTTCTTTCATTTCAGGTATGAAACAAATAGCAGTCCCGGTCTATAAGTAGAAAGGCTCAAGGAAATGCGAAGTATAGAGAGTATAAGATAAGCTAAGATCTAGACTCACAGATACCAACGAGCGGGATTAGCTACCAAGCGGGGGAGCTTCAGGAGACTTATAGATGATAGGTAGGTGGGTGGGAAATCAAGAGAAGTGACAAATGATACTCTTAATGGATTTGTCCATTTTCATCCTTTTGAATGGGGCAAGAGCCAGCCCATTCTTATAGCATCCAAGGTAAATAAATGCCCATGGCAGCTCTTAAAAAGATAGGAGAGGAGTGTGAGTCAGTCGAGTCGAGAAGCAACTCATTTATAAGTAAAAAAAGTTTTCATTTTAATAAAGGGCGATTTCCAAGTTTCAAGGAAGAGTGGATTAGCCTCGAATATCTTGATCCACTAGAAAGAGAATTACCAGATACGAATACAAATACGGAGATCAATAAGCCAAAAGCTTTAAGAAAGCTATTGTAAGGTCAGATTACAGGAAGAGCACAGGTCAGTCTTCTTCATAAGTTCCCTTCCCGTCAGGTCAGGATAGGGCGAAAGTTGCTTTGTATTAAACGAGTGATTCAGAGTTGTCTTTATAAATTAAAGCATGTCTGTTATGCTAGTTCATCTATAGAACGTCAAGACCTTGTCTTCCGTAAGCTAGATACCCGAGAAAGTAGATTAAGGTCATACTTTTTCCTTAGAAAAAAGCCCACCCACGTCTGGGTCAAAAGTTTGTCTGCCCATTAACAACAAGAAAGCCAATTCATAGCGCAAGGAGGATAAAGGAAGGGTAGGAGCTATCCAGTAGAATGCTAGGAGACAAAAGCAAGAAGAGGACCTCGCTACACGAATTGAAAGGAAAGCTCGGACTTATAAAAGGCTTCGAATAACATACATAATCTCGTTCATTTTTCCTCCAGCAAGGAGCAGAGCCAGTTCAACTCATGAAATGGATGCTTTCGTAGGGGCTGTATGCCTTTTTATTCCTAAAGCTAGAGTTGGCCTGACCGGCTTCGCAGGATCATTTCCACTCTGTAGGCCGCTCATTCCTAAATAGGAAATAAAGTGCCTTTTCGATTCTTCCTGCTTGTGTGCTTTCCCTAGGAAAATTGACTCATTCTAGCTCTCCTCTACTTAAACCACTAAGCGCTTCGCTCCTTTAATTAAGAATAGAAAATATCGCCTTTTTGGCATGAACATATAGCATGTGTGCCGTGAGGTCAATCACTGTCAGTTCTTCTTTCGAAATTGTCGAATATGATGAAGAGCTCTTATCGGCTTGAGGCTTCTTTTCAAGCTGAGTAGAAATTTCATAAGAGAAGAAAGTCGCGTAGAAAGGATTTTGATTCGAGGCTTGCTAAGTGAAGTCAACAAACAAAGAAAAAAAGCTTTCTCCGAGAAAGCGTCTGTTCACGTCAGGGTCCGCAGGAGATGTAGTCACTTTGACTTTTATCGAGATTGGGTTGGTATTAAGTTAAGTATACTCATGATCTTTTTTTTTTTTTCCGGTATGCCGCTCCGCCAGCAAGGAGTGCCACGCACGAGCGGAGCGAAAACAAAGCAGGGGGAATTATTCGTTGGGAGAAATCCTTTGATTGCGTATTGAATATAGATCCATGTCTTTCTTGTTCCACTAGCTAGGACAAAATTATCAGATGTCCCTTTCGTTATCGTTATTACAACCTTCTTTTTTGATGTCAAAGACCAGAAGCTGTGCGCTAATTCTCATTGGATCTCGGTTGTTCTTAACAGCGATGGCTATTCATTTAAGTCTTCGGGTAGCACCATTAGATCTTCAACAAGGTGGAAATTCTCGTATTCTTTATGTACATGTTCCTGCGGCTCGGATGAGTATTCTTGTTTATATCGCTACGGCTATAAACACTTTCTTATTCCTATTAACAAAACATCCCCTTTTTCTTCGCTCTTCCGGAACCGGTACAGAAATGGGTGCTTTTTTTACGTTGTTTACCTTAGTTACTGGGGGGTTTCGGGGAAGACCTATGTGGGGCACCTTTTGGGTGTGGGATGCTCGTTTAACCTCTGTATTCATCTCGTTTCTGATTTACCTGGGTGCACTGCGTTTTCAAAAGCTTCCTGTCGAACCGGCTCCTATTTCAATCCGTGCTGGACCGATCGATATACCAATAATAAAGTCTTCAGTCAACTGGTGGAATACTTTGCATCAACCTGGGAGCATTAGCCGATCTGGTACATCAATACATGTTCCTATGCCCATTCCAATCTTGTCTAACTTTGCTAACTTCCCCCTCTCAACCCGTATCTTGTTTGTTCTGGAAACACGTCTTCCTATTCTATCTTTTCCCGAATCTCCTTTAAGGTATGAAATAGAAGCTCGAGAAGGAATAGCAAAACCTAGTTTACTTCCCAGCTCAAACTGAACGCGATGTAATCAAACTTATGGTTGACGCCGTAGAGAATATAAAGCCCATATGCGAAGTGGAAAAAGTAGGAGTAGCAGGTACTATTTATGATGCCCCTGGGATTGTAGCCAGGGATCGTCAACGAACCTTAGCGGATCCTTGAAGCAGCTTTCAAACGACGTATAAGCTACAGGATAAGCTTAGAGAAATGTTAATTTGCTGAGATACTTGATGCTTACCGAAAGAGGGGAATTGCACGTAAGAAAAGGGATAATCTTCATGGACTGGCTTCCACCAATCGAAGTTTCGCGCATTTCATATGGTGGTAAAGTGAGACCACATAAAGAGCTCTCTGATCCTCATTCAGTCAGATTCTTCAGTAAGATATGGTTTTACCCTTTTCCTTTTTGTTTGAATCTTCATTCATTGAGTATGAGGAATCCAAAAGCAGTAAGACCCCAATACAACAATAAGACAATATAATTTTGTTACCTACACCTAATTCAAGACCGGTTAATGCAAGAACTATAAATAATAATATATACAGAAAAAGGCCATGACCGAAGGAGACTACAACCTAGTTATGATTTTAAGCCCGGCTTTATTTTTTACCTTCTTACCTATTATGGTAAGGGCAACCCCTGTTGTCGACGGAATTCGTCATCGGTGAAATGCGAGTAGAATTCACGATAGATTTCTGAATTGCGGCCGCTTAGGTTTACTTGTTCTATAAAGAACGTCAGACTTCCATCCATGAGATGGCGCGGATAGGCATGTTCAAGGGAGCTAAGCGGGGAAACCTTCTCCTGAATTAAGTCGTAGGCTTCCTACCAACTATTTGAATAGGGAGATAGCTCCATAATTCGAGCAAGATTCTGCTCATCAAGCATCAGATTGAAGAGTTTATCCTGCAGACCGGCCTTTTTATCTAATACGCGTAGTTCGAGATACTCTCGATCAAAGATTTCCCAGTAGTGATCTACGTTTAGGGCTTGATCGAAGTGCTCTCGAACCAGCCTCGCGTAATCTCCCGGGTTATTATGAGGGGGGATATTGTAGTAATGCTGGTTCTCGAGAACCCTAATTCGCTCATATATTTCCGCTTCATTTTCTGCTGCGATAACATTTCGAAAAGTAGCCAGAGACTCGTAACTTGACGACGATTCCAACGCCGGCAGATTGGAACTGTCAGCGCCGTTGTCGAAACAGCAAATCCACTCAAAGTCCAGAGGCTGAGACCCCCCACAAGTCAGTCCAAATTTACTATATGAAATAAAGAGAGTATGAAATGAATATAGAGCCAATAAAGAACAATTAACACAATCAAACTTTAATTTTAGTCAAAAGGGGGAATGCCGCAGCTCTATAAAGACTAAGATGTTATGTTTATATTACATTACCGAGCTAGCTGGTAATTAAATCCAAAAACTGAAAAACCTCGTTGCATAACCAACTATTTTGTCCATATAACATAACATCAACATATGAATCCTTGAGAAAGCCTGGGATGTGAATAGCCTCGTCCCCAATCACTGTCCGAACAAGGCCCGGCATGCTCCATCCTGGGGGTAATTGCTTACCGGCTCTCACCACCCACTCTGCGTATTCATCACAGATTCGATCAAATACCCGCTCTAACTCAGGTGGAGCGCTTTGCGCGTCCGACCTAGTTGAAGAAAGAGTTTAAGAGGTACTTGACAAGAAAGATGGCCTCTCAAAAAAAGAGAGACTCATTCTTGCTCTCAAAATTTAGAAAGACTTGTCTCCAATTTCCGGTTGGTCCAACCAATAAAGACATGGGAGTCTTTGGGCATTGCTTGGGCCGACTTAAGTAAAGACTGGTTACCTAGTGATTTACAACCACCCTCACTGCACACTGTCTATATCTGTCTACTATTGATTCAGGTGCAAAAATAAAAAGAGCTTATTATCAAACTTCCCCTTCTTCCTCAAAGCACTTTTACTCTTTAAGAACGGGAGTGACAGTGGTCGAAGCTAGTGAATTGAATACCAGACGGGGTATAAGGTTCTTTTCCTATTGAATCAGATCTGGCATTAGTAGGAAAATAAAATAGGATACCAGATATTCCGACTACATGAAATAGAGCACCGGATAAGCCCCCAAGACTATCACTGGAGGTGTAAAAATGAGGAAATATCGCATCTATGCTTTGCGGATGATCTCATGGTGTTCAGCAATGGTGACTTATAATCTATTGCCATTATCAACAATGTCCTCCATATCTTTCAACATCTTTCTGGTCTCACCCCAAATAAATCCGGCTAAGAGTGAGGTTTTCATTTTATTTTTGTAAAGGAAACCACAAAGAATCAGATCACGAACATGCTGGGTTACAAGGAAGGAAAACTTCCCGTAAGGTAATTAGGGGTACCCCAACTTACGACAAAGCTCAAAGCTAGTGATTGCAAAGTACTTGTGGACAGAAAACCATCCAAACTTCAACATTGGACGGGTAGAAGCCTCTCCTACGCTGGCCGGTTACAGCTGATAAACTCCATCCTTTTCTCCATGCAAGTTTCCTCATTATCCCTGGAAAAGTAGTTAAACAACAAGTAGAACAGCTAATGCGCTCCTTTCTCTGGGGTGGGACGGTACCTCTATCTACGCAATATAGGAGTTCCATTCCAAAACGTACAGCACGGCCTTCCACGCCACCCAAACACCTATCGTCAGTCAACCTTCCCATCAGCCATTGCTCCACCAGCAGTCAGTTCTGCTCCTTTGAATTCCGGGGCTACGGTTCAATAAGTTTTTAAATTAAAAAAAAAGAGTGTTCCTCGGGCGGCACAAAACTAGAGATGTAGAATCACATCTTACGACATATGTACTGAGGAGATCATCACTCGGGAGACATGGTAACAAGCCCGGTAACCAGTTTCCTCCAATGTGGTCAACCTACCCAGATAAAATGTTGGCATACCAATCAGGGTTCCATCCTTCCAGTGAAGAAGGGCTTGCTATAGCAGATTGGAACGGCTTTACTCTATATACGATACGATATTTTAGTCGCTTCTTTCTTTTTTTTATTGAATTGCAAAGCCGAAAGCAAACAGACCAACAAGCAAGAACGATTACTGATTCCCTTACTTATCCTAATCCCCAGGTTGCTATATCTAAAGCATCCGAAATGGATCCGCCTCCTTAATAGGGAAAGCCCTTTCCTTATTGATACTCGTTTTTATCCCGTATAACCAGGTCTTGTGTTCGGCGAACAATCATGTTTTTTTATCCATCCGTTCCTGCTGCCTTGAAGGAATTCCCCTTCTTTTTCTTTGGCCAGAAATGGGGGAGACGGGAACTATGCCAATCCCCAATCACCAACTGAAAGAGAAACAAAACTTGAGAAAATAAGTCAATCGATCAGCAAGACATGAAGCCAGGAGCTACTTTTCTCTTAGATTGGAGACTCAGGGGATTACTAGAAAGAGGTCAGCTACTTACCCTCTCAAAACGAGAGCTCCAGGGGATAGAAGATAAAGATGGTAGGCTAAGACAGAAGGAGTTCAAGTTAGATCCGCTAAGATCGAGTTGAGATTCCTAATTCAAGTCAGGGACTGAGTGGGCCGTTGGCTATGCTATTGAATGCGTTGTCGGAAGGATGGGAGGATAGAATACCCGAGACTAGCTGCCGGAAAGAGCTCATTAGAGGCATTCCACTTTCTTCCAATGAGATGTCTTACGCTTCATGATGGCATTTAGAGGGCTCTGCTCTGTAGCCAGAGTATAGTAAGGAGCGAGGGATAGAAGGGATTCAAAAGGAAAGACTAAAGTAAAGTTTTGCAATAAAAAGAACTTATTAATCCAGCTGCCATTTCGCTAGATACCAGAAAGAGAAGAGAGTTGACGTTGAGGTGGCACATCTCGACCGATAGGGCGAGGAAAGGCAAGAGAGCAGAAGAATCCACCTTATAGGACCTACGGCATCCTAAGGGACTAGCTCTTCCAACCTTTCTTTCAAGTAGCTCTTCCGCTTCTTCCTTATACAAGAATTAACCTATCCTTGCCCAGCTCATCTCACGGAAGGAAACTATTGAGCCCCGCACTTCAAGATACTCTAACTCTAAAAGAGGCATTTCATATCTATCTTTCGTGCTAACAGAAGCCAACTACGGTATATCATCATACAATTGACATTGCCTTAACATCTAGTTTACGTAAAAAAGTATCGACGAAAAGGTGCATTGATGCCACGGTCCTACTGAAGTTCTCTACAGGCTAGCGTACTACAGGGAAAGGAGGAAATGTTCATATTTGAATCTCTCCAGAAATAAAAATAGACTGAGCTTTCGAGGTGGAGAAACTGCTCCGCGTGCGTTAGAATGACTTTGTCTCAGTGGAAGAGGGCAGAGAGTTTACACGAATGAAAGACAGGATAGGCCCAAGCAAAGAGCAGGCTTCACGAATGCTTAGCTCAGAACCTAAACTGCTGGCTTTCTCGGAAGGTATCTGTTGAGGGAATCTATCCCAAAGGTAGGCCCAAGGCGCTGCTTAATGAGCGCCCCTTGAAAGAACAAGAGCTGCATTCATTCCACCTGCGGAAGTCTCTTAACCACCTCTAAATGTCCCCTTTTGGCTAGTATTATCAAAAATATAGAAAGAAAAGTGGGGGCTTAATAGAGCTTGCATCTAAGGCGAGGGAGTGAGATGAATCTCTTTCTTTTCGTCTCGTTAAGTGGCCTTGAGCCTGAATTCTGGCACAAGAGATAGTCAGACTGTCTCTTCTAAGGTGTGGGCTTGCAAGAATTAAGTAGTAATAAGTCCTCGAATCGGGAAATGAGCTAGCCTTAAAGGAAATATTTTGATAACCTGAAGTCTCTTTCATGAGCTCAGCTTTAGTGCCACGTTCAAGCTCAAAGCAGGGAAAGGCGGGTATGAACTCATACTAGTTAGCCTGGATTGGCACCTCTTCTCGGAAAGATTCCACTCGATCTAACTCAAAAAATGAATCTTTCACTGGATAAGGAAGAGTAAGGTTAGCAAGTCCTCAAGCAGCTTCTAGCACCTAATAAAATACTTTTTAGTAACCTAACTTCCAAGCATGCATGAGATTCTATCTTATATAGAAAATGCACTTAAGCTGTAATAATAAGATAATCAGTATCATTCTATTTCCAGCTAAGAAAGCATGTTGAATGATCTAGCTTCCCAAACGAGCTCACAAGCGAGTGGAACGGAGTAAACAAGAAATAGAGCATAGAAGTGGAATATCTTCTATTTACGTGCTGGTGATTGAGCTGGAGATAAAGTATCTTCCTCTCCTTTACTTACAGTCGAGCTCTATTAACATAGACCCTATAGCTTAGCTCGAGTAACTACGTGCCTTTAGCTCTAGTTCAGTTACACTTATTAACACGAAGGCTAGTGCTAGTTGAGATCAGGGACGGACTCTAACTGCCCCGCTGGCCGGAGGGAAAAATAACTCCATAGATTGAGTCAATTTACACAAACAGAAGGAATATTGGCCTATTGATCTTGACCAGCCTCGACAGGTTCCACAGCATTTGTAATTAATTTAAGTTGCAGAAGTATGGTAGAAGTTTGTGCAACTGCAGGCTCGGCTTAGTAGGTAGCAGTCCCCTAGGTCAGACTTTGAGTTTTATTTATTTCCATCTTAGAGGTACGTAGTTCTCGACTGTAAAGGAGAGGATGGAAGACTTAGCAACTTAGCAATTACGTAAGCTTTTGAATTACAAGTAATTCTTACGTGGAATACCTTATAGTTGCAAGCAAGAGCAGAGCGAAGGTTCGGAGATCTCGAGCGAAGCCAGGAAACAGAAAGTCTGATTATTAGCCTTACCATTACAGTGAGCGAAGAAAGTTACCTAGACTAATAAGGCGAGACTTAGGGACCTAGCTAGATTCACTAGCACCGTCTACTCTCACAGCGGATAGGGATTCCGTTCCCTTTCTAACTGTAAGAGCTGCTACGGATATAAGTCCCACAGATCCCCCTTCTCGAGCTTATTCTTTTTAAGAGACTGATGCCAACTATGAATATACGATCGAATGCGCTCTTGTCTATTTTTAGACTTCTTACTTTTTTTTTGCCTTTGATCTTTGAAGCCTTCCCCAACGGAACAAATGCTGCTGCTCCTTCTGTTCAGAGTTCGCATGACTTCGCTCTCGTTGTGCGTGGACTTCCTAATCGAACTAAGATGGATCGGGCTGTTGGCTCAGAGAAGGTTTTATCGGGGAAGGAATAAGAAAAAGCTTTGTTGACTGAAGAATAAAGAAATTCTTTTCCATGGGAGGGGAAGCTAACTTAACTTCAACTGAAAGGTGGGGCTGTGAACTAAAACCAGGTATCTGGAACTGGAATGGTGTTCAAACAGAGATTCCACAGAAATAGAATCTGGAGAAGGAGAATCAGACATGGGATACCAATATGGGAGGGCATATAAGTATATTACTTTGGGGATCCCTCTGAAAAAGTAGCTGCAAGACCGAACGAAGCAGATGCTGAGACAAGTAGCGGAGTTTAGTCCTTTTCTGAGTCTTTGGAGTTTGGGCACGAGAGTAACTCGACTTCAAGGCCAAGGTCCGAAGATGTTGTCAATCTTGATTATGGCAAGGTAGGACACATAAGCCTAACCCCGAGCTGAGCTAGAGTTTTTTCTTTTTATTTTTAGGTATAGTTCAGTAGCAGGAGGGGTAGGAGTCATTCCCTAGAGCCTAAAGTGAGGAAGGGGAAATGAGACAAAGGCTAACTAAGGACGAAGTACGGAAGATTCTTACTCCCAGGTGAAGGTTCTAGAATAAGGATAAGGAAGTCCACCGGGATTGGCTTAAAGCTAAGCCAGGTGCTATAGGTGAGGAAGGTTTTAGAAAGCTAGAGTCCGGAAGTGAAAGATGAGCCAACACTGCCCTACGTTCTACCCTTCCAGCAACTAGTGAATAAGCATACCCTGGTTCTAGAAGTAAGAATAGTAGTCAGTTTACTTGAAAAGTAATTCCCCTGTTGAGGCTAGAACGATTCTATCAGTACTAACGGATGCTCCTTTACTAACTCAACCTAACGGATTCGGCATCATTACTATACAATACAATATTTTTCCTTGAAAAAAGTACAGTAGATTATTATTATTCTACTAGAAGTACTCGATTCTGCGTTATACTAACTACTCTATATATCAGTACGTTCGAAGAATCTAATCTTTTTCTACTGGTTCAGCAAGCTAGCCGAACTATCAAACAAACAAAAATCACAATAATAAGGATCGAAGGGCTATTCTCCTAACAGTAAGTACTAGGACTAAGACATTCCCGGAGGTTCCTACAATTGAGAAAAAGTCTCCATACGAGCAGTCTTGATGCCATCCTATCCTTCCTACAAACTACATATGTATAGTGGGAGCCTCCTACGAACCAGTTGCAGTTGTTTTGCCATTCGCTGGGGTTGAAGTTTCTTATCAGCCGGAGATCCTAGTTTCTTTTTCTTCTCCTATAGAATTGACTTACTTACTTTATACTTTAGAGTAAGACTTTCTTCCCAGTTAGAAAAATAATATCACTATCAATCAGCTTGAAAGACATCAGAATCAAAGGCAAGCCCATCTAAGATAGTTTGAGTGTTTGCTTAATCTGATACTTCCCGAGCTTTTCTTTTGCCTGTGCGGAGTCCTTAGTGCTTCATTTCTTCGGTCCCGAGCAAATTTAAGCTAGAAAAGCGTAGCTCTCATGATTTCTTCGGACCATTGCTCTATTTTTTAGTCGTATCAGCTTTGATTTGACTTTCCTTGTCCGTCGAGTCAGTAGTCGATCTAGTAAGATTCTTGTATGATAAGTAGCCCATTCTCTTAGGCTTCCCTTCAGGCCTAGTAGTAATTCTTCTTTCTACTCCATCAAGATGGTCAGTGCCACTGTCTTTCTTGATTCATGTAGGATGGGTTGGTTAAGGCGAAGCAGGTTATCAAGAATCCATTCAATTAGATGCTGGTTCATTGGCCTTGCCCCTTTCCACTCCTTCACCTCTTTAACTGGGGGACAGGCAGTTGAACTCAAAGCTGCTGGAACGAGAGTTTAAGAAAGAGGCGGAACATCGCTCTCCGTGGCAGCAAAGGGAAAACGAGATATTGATTCAGTCGGAGATAGACTTTCGATGAGCTCCAGTAGATGCACAATGAGATTCACCCTGTATTGACGGTGTTAGTGCTCTATATCAAATCATTCTGTTTCGGAGTACCTCTTGACTGTAAGATGTCTAACAATGCCTTCATCTTTGCAGAACTTATTGAAATCACAGAACTCCAACTTGGATGTACTCTGACCAGAAAGAAGACCTCTCTTGCTCAACATTGTCAGGCCTTTCTCACTCATGTGTCCCAGCCTCATGTGCCATAATATGGTTTCATCTGAATCTGACATGGAGGAAGATACAGCAGCTGTGCCTGTAACGGTAGACCCTTGCAACACATAAAATCTACCAATCTGATGAGCCTTCATCACAATTAGAGCACCCTTCACAACCTTCAAAACACCATCACCGAAAACAAATTTACAACCACCAAGATCTAAAGTGGTCAAAGAGATAAGATTCTTTGACATGTCTGGAACATGCCGCACCTCAGTTCTCACCGCACCGTCGTGCATTTTGACCGAACCAATACCAACTACATTGCAGGGGTGATCATTGCCCATCAACACAACTCCACTGTCAACCGATAGGATTGGAACGTCATGGCAATTCGTTCTTGACTTTAGACTAAGGTAAGTCGAAATTCGGTTGTTTTTTTTAATTTTATATAGAAGAAAAATCCATCCGCTCTTCTTCTTCCTTTGAATAAGGAAAGTGACTTGGAATCTTTCTCTCTCTCTCTTTGTCTCATTGCTATCAATCAACGGTTCGAAAGCCAAGGAAAGAAAGTGGAAAATTAGGGTTGTGACTGGACACCACATCGGTGAGGATTGCGCTATGCCACCTGTCCGTCCTTACCTGGGTGGGAGTACTGCAAAGCTAACGGTAGGTCAGACAGGTCTGGGATCATCTTTCGGCTGGAACAACCTTTATTATGGGCATGATCAGCTAAAGATCACTGTCATCTCACGAATTGGATTCGAACCAATATCAAAGACTTTACTTTATTAGATCGTGAGTCTATCTGTCGTCCTCCTCATTCTATTCAAGTCCTTTTAGTAACAATCCATTCCCCGAATACCAAAAATGGAGATGAAAAATATTAGTCGACCTTATGTCGGGAGTTAACCTGGTGATAGCCTAACTCCCTTAGTTAGTCAATGAAGTTGTTCCAAATGGAACAGCGAGCGGTGCCAAAGTTGCGATTGAGCACACGGAAATGCTCAAGACGCTCATCGATGTCGTGCTCCCAGTCGTCATGGAGAGCCACCTCGAGCGCACGCTTCACATGGTTCCTCGAGAATGATCCCCTTCCTTCTTCTGCAAGAGAATGTGGGCTCTGTCTATCATGGCTGTTTTTACAGGCCATATTGATAGCATCAATGGCCCTATATAAATAAATGGTCATCCTCAGGTTCCGGCATCCTCTGCTGTGCCACCCAGTGTTATGCGCCGGCTGAACAGCCGACTGCTGGTTGGAAGTGGGCAGGTCCCCTCGGTTCAGGGCTGAAGAGACCTCCTGGTCGAACGCTGTTGGATTTACATTTTATTTTGATGGTCCGGCTTCTCCTCCCTGGGGGTTATATGTGAAGGCCCCACTTCGTCATTCAAAAAATTCCGGATAAAGTAACAATCAGACGAAGTAAAAGGCCAAGAAGACGAACTAATGGAGGGAGACGTTTTGGATTGCTGAGGTGAGGGTCCTGGTTTCTGAGGTGCTTGATCACCAGGATGCTCAGGAAGCTGTTGATTTTGTTCTTGTTGGATTTCGGGGAACTGCTCCCTTTCCTCCGGGGGAGGCAAGGGAGGAGAGTGAGGGAAAAGAGTAAGAATCGTCTGATAAATCAGATCTATTCCCGTCGGCACAATCAGTAATGACTATGATGGGAATTCCGAAGAAAAAGAGGAATAAGAAAGCAAGAAAAAGGGACAACTTTCGTGTAGTTTGTGAGCGCTTCCTCTTTAGGTTGATAGATCTATAATTGGGGAGGGGCTCTTGGCTTTCTATACGTTGTTGTTTCCTGACCACGAGATGTTATGTTTGCTAACAAACTAATTGGTAGTAGGCTGATCTACTTTCCTCTTCTGATTGATACCTTATCCTCGGGGTCTTACTTGGCCTTTCATCCTCCGATTCTCCATTGCTCTGATCGAGGTACCCGACCTCTACTCTTGATTCTTGACTAACTATGGTATGGCTCCTACTTTTCACTAAGGCAAGCCCTACCGACGCCCTGAATAAAACCTCTCACCCCGGACTCTGCCAGTCTCCTAGTAGTTGCAGCAGGAAGCCATAAAAGAGGCAATCCCATATCTCTGGGAAAAAGGTAAGACCGGATACCGGTCACAGGGACAGGGGAGGGAGTGAACCCAGGTTTTTTATTCCGCTATCACAGTTAAGCAGATGAAATAAAGTCTTTCCCCGAAGCAATCATGTTCCGGCTTTTAGTGATAGGGCGGGCTTCCGAGCGAACAGGAAAGGAGCAAATCCTGCTTCCTTCGTAGCCGTCAGTAGTCGGATGATGATAAAATAATCGATTTCTTTGTGTTAAGCAAATGAGTGGAACACAATAGGAATCCTATTTTAACAGAGTCCAACACTTCACAATGAAAGAAGAATTGAGCAACGCAACGAAGTCCAACGATAGAGAGCGGACAGATGAGCTAGATGCCGATAAGGTGACGGAGGGTTTTTTTCCTCCCTCTAGGATGCTTGGTTGGAGTTGGGAGTTCGGAAAGAGTGACTCGCATTAGACTTTCCATTTTCATCCCCTTCAAATCAGTGCCCAAATCTATCCTGCTCCCTCTCAGCTGAACCCGACTCAACTGTGCCAAAAAAGACCTCCTCATCCCTCCATGTCTTCAATATCAGTTACCACAAACTGTTCCATAATAAAGTAAGTATCCCGTTCTGCACTGCTATCTTCAGCTCACCAACTGTAGCATACGGTTCCACCATTATAAACACGCCGGGTGTCAATTCCCTCGTCAACTCATTTTCTAACTCCGCATCACTCTTAAAATGAATCTTAAAAGTAGATGTAGTGGATAAGCTCTCCGTGTTGGGGTAGGATTGGATCCTTTAGGAGAGAGACAGAAGGTATTAAGAAATGGAAGAAGGTCTTTGACGATCCAGTATTAGCTAGCGGACTCATACCTTGATGACTCCCTAGTGGCCAGGGAAGCGTTAGCTTCACCCTTGGAACGTATCATCTACTCTCTAACGCTCTCTCTTCGGAAAAGCAGCTTCACTCCGCTCTTCTCTCTAGCGAGAGAGCATCTCTCTCTGTCAGGCGATTTCCTAAGGGGAGAATCTAGGTTTCAGAGTTCATCAGTCCAAAGAAAGACTCCTGCGCCATCCATTCTTCCAGTATGAACCTGTTTCATAGCATACATCGTAGAAGACGGAACTCCTTGATTACCTTCTCAACAACCCTTCTTCTCTGGTGGAGTGACCAGTTTACTTTCCTTATCGACTTTCATCAGCGCACTAGCTTATTGCTAGACTTTGACCCTCGAACTAGCTGCTTTGACTTGCTATCTAAGAGACTAGCCTGGAGAGATAGGAAAGACGCTCTGCTCTAAAGGGATACTAAAAAAAAGGCAAGTCGATGCCCGGATTGACAACTTGATGTCGCAAGATCGGTTGTTAAAAGACTAAAGCCCACCTTCAAGCTAAAAGTCTAGTCGTATTTATTACTTATTCTTTCTTCTTCCGCCATACCCAAGAGTCATTCACTCCCTAAAGAGATTTGAGAAGAGTCACTAAGATAAGAGTTGTTATAGGATTTAACGAAAATAGGTTTATAGTAAGTGTGCCGCTAATTGGCATATCTCTTTGTTGTAGAGACCTTCCTTGCCCTGCTTAGGGCTATGTGATAGCACCCAAAGGGACCTATTCTATTTGAACAAGACCACATAAACTATAGTCATACGGTCAACCGAACCAAAGCCAAAGCTAAATCCTCTGCCCTTCGCTCCTTCCCCGGCTCCACTCCAGAGCAATGCCACGACCCGGTCGAGAGCCTTCCATGCGGATTCCTTCAAAGAGAAAGAGAGTGTGTATTCCCGGCATCAATGCAAAAACTTCCCGGTCCGGGAACAAGAGCAATTCTTGGTCCCACCAAACCATGCCATGAACAGTACAACAAGAGCAGGGGATATTGAAACTAAGACTCATTCCGTCTATTGCTCTACCTTCCTCCTACAGATTAAATTGCATCGTTTATTCCTATTCCGGCAAAACTAGCTGCTGACTCAACCTCCCCTCGGGTCTACGCCCTCGATGTTTTAACATCGGCGATTGAAAGAGAGTAGGAGCGCATTCTCTCCATCTCAGTTGGAAAGTCTATCGCTCTCAGCAGCAGTTCCTTGGTCATACCCTCGGTGATGACTAGCAGTCCTTCCTGATTGAGTTCTCAACCTCTATTGATAGATCAAGAGTTCCGGCCCGGCTATGATTCCATCAACAAACCCGATTCGGTATAAAAGCTTAGCTTCTATTACAATAAAATATTTTGAAAAGAGCTATCCTAAAGCTTGACAGGTCTCCCCAACTCAGTTTTTAACTCGAAAACCGAAAGCATAAGGATGAGCCTTGGGCCCCCTTTCCCAAGAACAGAAGGAGCGTTTAGATACTGTACCTTTAGGTGCGTGCAGGAGCAAGGACGAAAGGAGAACAAGTCGCAGGAGAAGCGTTGAAGAAGCAGTAGTTTAAGCCATTGATCCTGCAGCTTAGCTTCTAAAAAAAAATAAGCACCAGCAGACAGAGGTAGATACAGAGCCATAGGCAAACCTTCATGATCGATAGCCTTTTATGAAAACGACCCTCGTGCTCGAGAGGCGGATCCAAAGGCAGTCGCTTACCTAGGAGCATACTTCGGTGTAGCATAGCGGCATACCCCTTTGACCTAGGTGGAAAAGAGATATATTGAAACCCACCATAAGTCTCTGGGGAGACAGCTGCGGATACTTATTTACCATAAGCAAAAGCGGCTACTGAGGCGAAGGCAAATAAGGTTCCGTTCCATGGAAGGAAAAAGAAATGGAAATAAAAATAAGAAAAGGTCTGATCAAATATTTTGCTTTCTTGTTGTCTTGAATTGTTATAGAACGGCTATTTATATAAGGTATAGTTGGTAGGATGAAGTGGGATGTGAAGCCTTAGTGGATATAGCAAGTGTGCCGGGGATGCGGCTCGGGCGTAGTAGGTCTGGACGCCTAGCATGAAACAGCCTTCTCTGGTAGCGGCACTATACCTTAGTATAGTCTCTCTCTAGCTTCCAGTCTATATAAAAAAACTTAGTTAGCAGAGGTCAGTCTGTCTGGCGTTCCCTCGCGTAAAGGGCTACTTTGGCATCGGCTCTCTCTCGTTAGGTAATTACCGAGGCGAAAGCAGCTCTCTCGGAAGTTAGTTTCCCCGCCATCTTAGTGGGACTAGTCTAATAAACTTTCACTTCAACTGCCTGACTCTAACAAGTAAGCAAGTAAACTACCAAGACTCGGATTTTTTTTTGTGGTAACGCCCTTCTAGAATTACGTTTAACGTCCCTTTATGACTTTCCCGATCAGCGCCTCGGGTCGGTAGCCGGGCTCCGGGACATTACTACCACGGCTACTATCGACCCGAGCCCAAAGAAGGAAAAGAACGGACTAAAGCGAGGAGTTCATTGGCCATACATAGTGAAGGGGGATGGGGGTCAACCTCTTTCATGACCCATGGCCCCAGTGTGTAACTTGGTTAGCATTTCTAGAACAAATTTAGTAGGGTTGGTTTTTCGATAGGGAAACAGGGGAGTTAGTTGGCTGTAGTTGAGACACGTTTTTCAGGTGGACGATATGGATTTATTCGAGATGGTTAACCACTTTTTTCACCGTGAGAGGGAGGTCATTCAGAACCCGCAGGCTCCAGTCCAGAACCGGTGGAAGTTCCCCACGCCGATCCCCGGACTTCGAAGTGCTATTCATTGATTCTTGAGCAAGTTCGGGAATATTGTGAGAAGGGGAAAGGGCGGCTTTCCGTTCACTTTCCGGAAATGGAAGAAATCTATTCCAGTGTCGCAGAGAACATTATGTCTCGCGATCTTAAAATATCTGCGGAGATTTATATTGAAACCCTCCGCGGATGGGTGGAGGAGATAAAGGAGAACCCTAATCCCCTAAAATCCCTCATTAGGGAACACCTGTAAGATGAGTCTGCCGCTTTCTTTCATAACAGAGCCGGCGGCTGGCATAGAAGTCTCTCGCACGCAAGGAGATGCATTTCTGGTACAGGTAGTACTGGACAAGCTCTTAGGGAATAATATCTTTCTTATTTCTTCCTTTTTTCCCATGACGACTAGGAACGGGCAAATAAAAAATTTCACTTCGAATTTCGGACCTCAACATCCTGCTGCTCATGGTGTTTCACGATCAGTATTGGAAATGAACGGAGAAGTGGTGGAACGTGCGGAACCACATATTGGATCACTCCAGTGCGGCACGAAGCCGCTGACGCCGAGTCGGCTCCTATGCCGCTAGCTATGCCCTGCTTGGTCCCCCGGCACGGTGGAGGTCCCGTAGCGCGTCACGAGCACCGGGCTAAGGGGCGGTTGAGCAACTCAAGCGAACCGCCCTACCTTACTACAACATAAGGACAGAAGGGAGAAGGTTGTGAAGGTGGCCTCGTTATCCACACCTCCGGTCAGATGAATGGAGGACCGACCCGGGTTTTCATGAGCGTTGGCGGGTCCTGGAGTGCCTGTCAAGGGCGCTAGCGCATACCCCGGGGTGATCATCACCACCTGCACCTCACATCTCGGCACAGCGGAACGTGTAACCCGCCTGCTGTCTCATTCAACTACATTTGTTCCTGTAATCCATAGCCTAACAGAACGCAGCAGCGAGGGACAACCCGCCCATACAGCCAGCGGGGAGGATGGCACTACTGGCAAAGACCGTCCGGCGAAAACGCCGCAGGCGCGAAGCGTGGTAGGCCTGTGCCGGGGGAGCATAGCATAGGTAGGAAAGGGAGCCAGGACGGTGGAAGAGCCAGGGGGGCCGGGTCATTTGACGGAAATGGAAGGCTTTTCCCCTATTAGAGAAGGCCCTCTGAAGTCAAGGGGAAGTGCATTAATTCTTGGAAAAAGAGGGAGCCTATCAAAAAAAATGAATGAAAGTAAATTCAATGAATAGATAGAGTCAACGGTACGACAGACAGCGCAGCCTACACGCGAATTAGCTTCCGAGGTCGAGCAGTCTCAATTTCACTACAGGATTTGCGAATGAATGCTGGGCTGGGCCACCTCGAATGGCGTGAGCCGCATGCGGGGAGACCCGCACGTACGGTTTTTAGGGGGATCTGGTCGAAAGACCGGCCGGCGCCCACCCGACTAGAGGGACTGAGAAATTAATAGAGTACAAAACTTATCTTCAAGCTTTACCTTATTCTGATCGTTTAGAGGGCGATCGCGGAGTCACTGAATGGAGTCCTCCGTTTCTTTCGGAGGTGCTGACCCGCAGCGAGGCAGAGATGACTAAGTGACATATTGAATATGGCGACGACAACAGCATGTCGTAGAAGGAGATAACAGGTGGAGCCAACGATCCGCTAAGACTAACGTATCTACAACTCCATCCCCGAGCGGCAGTCAAACGGAGGCGTGAATGCAAGATGCCAGCGGAATGATCGGCCGGACAGAGGCTAGGGCTGCTTCCTTCCCACCGCGTCCTTCCTTGTGTGTCGGAGATATAAAGCGAGTGCACCGGAAAAGAACAGGAACTGGGTCGATCTATTCTATGGCGAAGCATCCGAAGCATAACTGCACACTCACACGATCTTTGCCGATAGATAGGAGCATTCGGTGGAACCGGTGAACTACACTTGCTTCTGGATAGATGTGTGGGACAGAGGGCTCGTGGTACCTGCTGCCCACCTTTCCTCCTCTGCTTTGAGAACCGTGTGAACAGAGAGTGGGCAGAAGGGAAGGAGGTCCTCATACGGAGTCGCACACTTACTTGAGCAGTGCGGAAGACTGGGGAATGGGTTGAGTAAACTCCCCTGGGGCCGGGAAAATAACAGACGAAGCTTTACTTAGATAGGGCTTTGATTGGTTTTTTTTTCTTAGTGATTGGAAAGGAGGGCGCCTGGGTATGTTACAAAAAGGGAAGGCAGAGGTAGTACTTCGAATGGCGAAACGAAGGGCTAAATAGCGCCAGTGATTCTCTGAGCCGGTCTGGATTTTCAACGCCTCGGGAAACTGGTCGAGATAGATGACAGCACCCTTTTCCTCTCTTCCTTACCGGGAGGGCAATCTTATCTTATGGCCTTCACCTCCCGCCCGGCC